TTCCCAATTCCCCTTTTGGGGCTTCGACTCTTACATAAAGTTCTTGTTTCGATAATTCAAAAGTTGGAGAAGGTTTTTTACTAATAAATCTATATTCAAAATCATTCCATTCGGGATTCCTTACTTTATCAAAGCGTCGGATTTCTAAATTCTCATAAGGCCCTCCCGGAATTCCTTCTAGAGCCTGTTGAATAATTTTTATGGATTCTTTCATTTCACCGATTCGTACTAAATAACGAGCTAATGAATCCCCCTCTTTTTGCCATTGGACTTCCCAGTCAAATTCATCATAACACTCATAACGATCAACTTTTCGAAGATCCCATTGTATTCCGGAAGCTCGTAGCATTGGTCCTGATAAACCCCAATTTATTGCCTCTTCGCCCCCAATAATACCCACCCCTTCAACTCGTTCTAAAAAAATAGGATTCCGTGTAATAAGCTTTTGATATTCAGCAACCCCTGTTAAAAAATAATCGCAAAAATCCAAACATTTATCTATCCAACCATGAGGTAGATCAGCGGCTACTCCTCCGATACGAAAATAATTATGCATCATTCGCATACCGGTGGCAGCTTCGAATAGGTCATATATTAATTCTCTTTCTCGAAAAATATAGAAGAAGGGAGTCTGCGCACCAATATCGGCCATAAAGGGGCCAAGCCATAACAAATGAGAGGCTATACGACTTAACTCCAACATAATTACTCTGATATAGCTAGCCCTTTTGGGTACTTGAATATTTCCTAACTGCTCTGGTGCATTTACGGTTATTGCTTCTGTGAACATAGTAGCTAAATAATCCCAACGTGTTACATAAGGCAAATATTGTATAATTGTTCGGTTTTCCGCAATCTTTTCCATCCCTCTGTGTAAATAACCCAATATTGGTTCACAGTCAATAACATCTTCACCATCTAAAGTAACGATGAGTCGAAGAACGCCATGCATTGATGGGTGGTGAGGACCTATATTGACTATCATGAGGTTTTTTCTTGTAGCTGGTGCAGTCATAAGTTTTTTCCCGATTCATTCTTCCATGAATTGCTGAAAGCGAAAAGAAGTTCATCAAAAATTAAGCGAATAATAATAATTCAAAATGACTCGCAAAATTAACGAGTTTTTGTCTCTCGAATACCCAACTGACTAATTAATTCTTTATAACGTACTCTATTTTTTTTTGACAAATAAGCCAATATTCGTTGACGTTTTCCCAGAATTTTCCGCAGACCCCTCTGAGATAAATAGTCTTTTTTGTGCAATTTCAAATGGGAAGTAAGCCTCTGTATCTTATTGGTGAACATAAATACTTGAAATTCAACAGACCCCCTCTTTTCTTCTTTTTCTTGAGAAATAGCCGAGATGAATGGATTTTTTACCATAAAAGAACCCCCCCTTTTTACATATTTTACATATATGAATTTTACCGATCAGTAATAATAATAATGCTAGTTATTTTAATCTGATATACACAACAATCTGAATTTCTTTATGGACTCCCATTTTATTAAATAAAATGTATGAAGAATAAATTCAATTTAAAATTGGAGTCGAATAGAAATACAAAAGGATAATACATATTTCTGCACTCACTAAATAGAAAAATTTAGGCCTAAAATTAAGAAGATTATGTTGATTTAGTTCTAGATCGAATTGATACATCATTGAATTAGTATCGTATATTAGACTAGGGTGTAAGACAAGGCATGTGTGCATTTGTTTTATTTGCTTTTATATACCAGATATGGTACGAGAATAGAGAGGAAAAATGACCATCAACTCATTTTCAATCGTGGATACATATATATCCTTAACATACTGAAACGACTTCCATTATTGGTATCAAACCAATAACGATTCATACAGGCTAAATCTTCTAAGCGATAATTGGGCCAAAGGAAAAACTTTAATTTAATTAATTTATTTTTCTCTTTATCAAGATATGGATTTTCATCCAAAAATGGACCCCAGTCTTTTACGTTCTTCCTGTTGCAAAATACTGGATTTATGTCCATACAATTTCTATTCTTTGAATTGAAACAAATTAGAATTCTCAACTCTCTACGACGTCTAGATGATAAAATATTTTCAGGAACAAGCAAATCATAATGATTTTTTTTTCTATTTCCGGTTATCATTTGATGTTTTGGAACAGATTCATCCAAATTTTTCTTATCAAGATATTCTTTTTCTAGGTATCTTTGATTAGTTTTGTGCTTACTCTTATGAACCAATGAAATACCGAGGGTTTGATACATAATAAATTGTCCATCGTTTTTTATAAACACACGAACGGGTTCGATAATCAATATTCCCTTTTTTATCAATTCTGTAAGAGTTAAATTCTTTTGAATCAGCATTATATCGAGACTCATTTCTCTCCTTTGAATAGAGGATATAGCGATGTCTTTTGGATTTCTCAGTCTAAGCAGGAGACAATATACTTTGACATTATTGATAGTTCTTTGATTCAAAGTTTCATTCCATCTCAATTGAAAAAGCAAATACTTATTCAGGAAGAAATGGAGTTCTGCTTCCGTGTTATTCTTGTATTGTTTTGTATTTTTACGTTTTTTTATAGTTGATCCCGGATAATCTTCTTCAACGTCTTTTTGTTGATTGGAGAGAAGGGATCCGAGATATTTTTGGTTTTGTGTACCTGATCCCAGATCTCCTTGTCCTGCGGGTTCTTTTTCTTTTTCTGCTTGATTTCTATTCTTTAATTCATTTAATTCAAAAGATTCTTTTTTATTCGGTGGTATAAAAAGATCCCCTTGTTGTTTTCCGTTGATGTTTTTATTTTCACTACAATTTTCATTTATATTCCAGTTTAAAAGAAGTAATTTGCTTGGTATAACCCATGGTTGAATTTTATATATATTATAAAGTAACCAAAATTCTGGGAAGAACCAAAATTCCAGATTAGATATGGGACGATTTAGTATTTCTTCATTCATTCCCATCCAATCAAAAAATTGTTTGTTTTGGTTGGGTGGATTGCTTTCTTGATCTTGATGAATCGGAAGATAAAAAAGATCTTTCTTATCAAGTTGATGAATTATTTGATAATTATTAATACCGGTCTTAGTATTTTTATTGTTGTTGGTATCGATCTCGATCCAGGCTTCAATATCTATTTTTTTTCTAAGACAAAAATTTAGAAGTTTCCAATCAAAATATTTTCTATCCGAATTTTTTCCTATATACATAATATCGTCTTCTCCTAGATAATTATTGATAGGGGCAATCTCTGGCATATCAAATAATTTGTGTTTATGTGTATTGGAATTATAAGCAATTTCCTGGTTCTTAGTTACTTCGAACGGCGATCCATAAATACAGGAGTTCTTCTTTTTTTCATAATTAATAGATTTATATGATAAAAGATCATATAAATAGTATTTTTGAAAATTGTCTTTTTGATTCGGTAATGAATATACTTCATAATCATTTTGTTTTTTGTAATGAATTAAGTGGTCTTTTTCATACGAATCCCGTTTGTTTAAATCCTTAGTTTGAGCTGTACAACGTTGATTGATCCTATTTCGCCATTTTTGTGGTATTAATCTAGACCATTTAATCTGAGATAAATCGTATTGATAATGACCTCTTAACCAATTTTTCCATTGATTCATTCCAGAATTCAAAAGGTTCTTATGACTTAATTCGAAATGAAATATACCTTGTGTTCCAAAATAATCCTTTATTGTAGCCTTAAGAAAAAGAGATGTTCCGTGATATTGAAGAATAGATCTTAATTTATACAAGTTAATAACTTGGGTTTGGGATAATTTGTAAAATACATATGCTTGCGACAAGGAGGATAATTCAGAAAAAATCTGTGAATTTTTATTATCATTACTAATATTATAAAGTAATTTTTTTATAGTGGAAATGAGGTGCATTTTTTTTTTATTTGTTTTAGCCATTCTTTCTTGATTTCTTTCATTATTGTAAATGCATTTATCAATCACTTTTTTTGTTGATTCAAGAAAAAGTTGTGTATTAATTGTGGGAATATTAATGATATATAGAATGATATCTATGTATATCTTTTCAATGAAAAATTTTAAAAAATAATGTAATTTGCGAATTAATCGAACATTTCTTCTTTTTAACATTTGCCAAATAGTTTTTGGTGAGTCTAATTTTTTAACATTATAACTTGTTTTGTTAGTACTAATATTGATTTCTGGAGTTACTTTTTTTTTGTCTTTTGTAATTCTTTCTATTTGATTTCTGATTGTGCTTGTTCTATCAGTTAGATCTTTCATTTTTTTTTCTGTCAGTGAATAATTTGTCCAATTTGTAGATCCAATTTGCCTAAACGATTCATGAATTGTCTGATCGTTGATTATAGAATCTTTTTCTTTTTTAGTTTCACTCAATTCCTCCACTTCTTGGAATCTAAATAAGAGAATTGGATTGACTCTTGAAAGTTCTTTTAGTATTCTTTTTATAAATAGAATGCTTTTGATAACCCATTTTTTTGTTTCGTTTAAAACCCTTAGAAAGAATTCGACTCTTTCTTTTAAAACTCTTAGAACTATAAAATGAAAATACTTCTTTTTAAATTGTCGAATTCTTTTTTCGAGTTCCTTAAAAATAGGTTCAAAAAAGGAAGACCGTTTTCGAGGAGAACCAAAAGGAAGGTCGGTTTCCATCCCCCAAACTGTTAAAAAACAAAAATCATCTTTTTGAGTTTTTCCTTTCTTTTTGATTCGATCCTTATGAGAGGTTCGTGGTTTAGATTTGTGCCAAGGTTTCAGACAGAAAGGAAATAAGATTTTTATCTGAATACCGTCGAGTAACCAATTTTTCGGAAATTCTGTTTCTGATAATTGAACACCATTATAAGTGCATTTAACATGCATTTCTCTAGTCCAGTCTTTTAAATCCTCCGACCACTCAGGAAATTGCAATAATAACATACGGCCGATATTTTTAGCTATTATCAATAAAGGCAATATAATATATTTTCTAAAAATCGATTGAGTTA